TTAAAAATAAGCTAAACGAAGCTTTTGGGTTCATACCCCAAATATAAAGAAATCATCTTTTTTTTAAAAAATAAAGTGCCTGAAAAAGGATTATTCTGATAGAGTAAATTATGTAATTTTATAGTTACCTTTATTATATTTTATAGAATTAAACTATATCTAATAGTATCAAAAACTATTGTGCATCTTACACTAAAATATAAATTTTATATAAACAGAATTTAAATTTCTAAAAAAGAATCAATATTTCTTATTTTTAATTTTTTTCTTTAATAATTCTAATAAAATATTTTTTTATTTTATTTTATTTTTTAGTACATTAATTTCAATTTCTTCTAATTCTTGATTTGGATGTTGAATTGGTCTAGAAATTAATTTATTAAGTTTTATTCCTTTATTATCTAATTCTAATAATTTATTATCTTCAGAAGCTTCATTAAAATATTTTCTTACTCAATCTATTGCTTCAATTAATTTTTTATTTATTATTATCTTAACTATAATTTTTTTCAAAAATTTTGAAATAAATAATTTTTTATCAATTATAATTAATTCATCATTATTAATAAAAATAGGATCAGCCCCTTTCCATTTCTGATTCCCCAATATTGTTGAAGGTTTATCTTGATTTAATTGTTTTATTTTAATAACTTGACAAAAAATTTCCCCTATAATTTTATTATCATATTATTTTAATAAAAATTTTTTAATATTAATTATAATTATAAATGTTATTATTGGAGCTATTGGAGGATTTAATCAAACTTCTTTACGAAAGTTAATAGCTTTTTCCTCAATTAATAATTTAGGATGAATGTTATCTACTATTTTAATTAGAGAAAATTTATGAATTTTATATTTATCTTTATATTCTTTTTTAATCAGAATTATATGTTTTATATTTAATATATTAAACATATATTTTATTAATCAAGTTTTTATTATTAATATAAACCCCATAATTAAAATTTCCCTACTAATTAATTTTTTATCATTAGGAGGACTACCCCCCTTTATTGGATTCTTCCCAAAATGAATTGTAATTAATTTTTTAATTATAAATAAAATTTTTTGAATCACATTTATTTTTATTATAATAAGATTAATTTTATTATTTTTTTATATTCGAATCATTTATTCAACCTTTATATTTAATTATTTTAAATTAAAATGATTTAAATTATTTATTAATAATAAAACAATAATGCTAATAAATTTTTTTTCTTTTATTTCTTTATTCGGAATAATTTTTAGAACTTTTTTTTTTTATTAAGGTTTTAAGTTAAATTAAACTAATAATCTTCAAAATTATTTATAAAGAAAATTTCTTTAAGCCTTAATAATTAATAATTATTCCTTAAAATTTGCAATTTTATATCATTTTATGAATATAAGACCTATAATAAAAAAGAAACCCTCTTGTTAATAAATTTACAATTTATCGCTTATAACTCAGCCATTTTATTATTAGCGAAAATGACTTTTTTCTACAAATCATAAAGATATTGGAACATTATATTTTATTTTTGGTATTTGAGCTGGAATAATTGGAACATCATTAAGTTTATTAATTCGTGCTGAATTAGGTAATCCCGGATCATTAATTGGAGATGATCAAATTTATAATACTATCGTAACTGCTCATGCCTTTATTATAATTTTTTTTATAGTAATACCAATCATAATTGGAGGATTTGGAAATTGATTAGTTCCTCTTATATTGGGAGCCCCTGACATAGCATTTCCCCGAATAAATAATATAAGATTTTGATTACTTCCACCCTCATTAACTCTATTAATTTCTAGAAGAATTGTTGAAAATGGAGCAGGAACTGGGTGAACTGTGTACCCTCCACTTTCATCTAATATTGCCCATAGAGGAAGATCTGTTGATTTAGCAATTTTCTCCTTACATTTAGCTGGTATTTCTTCAATTTTAGGAGCAATTAATTTTATTACAACTATTATTAATATACGTGTAAGAAATTTATCATTTGATCAAATACCTTTATTTGTTTGAGCAGTAGGTATTACAGCATTACTTTTATTATTATCATTACCAGTATTAGCAGGTGCTATTACTATACTATTAACAGATCGTAATTTAAATACTTCATTTTTTGACCCTGCTGGAGGAGGTGATCCTATTCTTTATCAACATTTATTTTGATTTTTTGGACATCCTGAAGTATATATTTTAATTTTACCTGGATTTGGAATAATTTCCCATATTATTTCTCAAGAAAGAGGAAAAAAAGAAACTTTTGGTTGTTTAGGAATAATTTATGCTATAATAGCAATTGGATTATTAGGATTTATTGTATGAGCACATCATATATTTACTATTGGTATAGATATTGATACTCGAGCTTATTTTACTTCAGCTACTATAATTATTGCTGTTCCAACAGGAATTAAAATTTTCAGTTGATTAGCAACTTTACATGGTACACAAATTAATTATAGCCCTTCAATTTTATGAAGATTAGGGTTTGTATTTTTATTTACTGTTGGAGGTTTAACAGGAGTTATTTTAGCTAATTCTTCTATTGATATTACCTTACATGATACTTATTATGTAGTAGCTCATTTTCATTATGTTTTATCTATGGGAGCTGTATTTGCAATTATAGGAGGATTTATTCACTGATATCCTTTATTTGTAGGATTATCTTTAAATTCTTATATATTAAAAATTCAATTTTTTATTATATTTTTAGGAGTTAATTTAACATTTTTCCCTCAACATTTCTTAGGATTAGCTGGAATACCTCGACGATATTCTGATTATCCTGATGCTTATATTTCATGAAATATTATTTCTTCTTTAGGATCTTATATTTCCTTATTAGCAGTAATATTTTTATTAATTATTATTTGAGAATCTTTTATTAGTCAACGAATTATTTTATTTCCTTTAAATATAGTATCATCTATTGAATGATACCAAAATTACCCTCCAGCTGAACATTCATATAATGAACTTCCTATTTTAAGTAACTTCTAATATGACAGATTATATGTAATGGATTTAAACCCCATTTATAAAGGATTTATCCTTTTTTTAGAAATGGCAACTTGATCAAATTTAAATTTACAAAATGCTACATCTCCTTTAATAGAACAAATTATTTTTTTTCATGATCATGCTTTAATTATTTTAATTATAATTACTATTTTAGTTGCTTATCTTATAATTTCTTTATTATTTAATAAATATATTAACCGATTTCTTTTAGAAGGTCAAATAATTGAATTAATTTGAACTATTTTACCTACTATTACTTTAATTTTTATTGCTTTACCTTCCTTACGTTTATTATATTTATTAGATGATTTAAATAACCCCCTTATTACTTTAAAATCTATTGGTCATCAATGATATTGAAGTTATGAATACTCTGATTTTAACAATATTGAATTTGATTCATATATAATCCCTCAAAATGATATAACTAATAATAATTTTCGTTTATTGGATGTTGATAATCGAATTATTTTACCTATAAATAATCAAATTCGTATTATAGTTACTGCTACTGATGTTATTCATTCTTGAACTATTCCTTCTTTAGGTGTTAAAGTAGATGCTAATCCAGGACGTCTTAATCAAACTAATTTTTTTTTAAATCGTCCTGGAATTTTTTTTGGTCAATGTTCTGAAATTTGTGGGGCAAATCATAGTTTTATACCTATTGTAATTGAAAGAATTTCTATTAAAAATTTTATTAATTGAATTAATAACTATTCGTCATTAGATGACTGAAAGCAAGTACTGGTCTCTTAAACCATTTTATAGTAAATTAGCATTTACTTCTAATGAAAAGAATTAGTTAAATAATAACATAAATATGTCAAATTTAAATTATTACTTATGTAATATTCTTTTATTCCTCAAATAATACCTATTAATTGAATTATCTTATTTTTATTTTTTATTTGTATTTTTATTATCTTTAATATTATAAATTATTATATTTATAAAATTACACCACCTAAAAAAGATATTGATATAATTAAAACTAATTATTTTTATTGAAAATGATAACTAATTTATTTTCAATTTTTGATCCTTCTACTAATTTATTTAATCTATCATTAAATTGATTAAGAACTTTTATTGGTTTATTATTTATTCCATACACATTTTGATTTATTCCCAATCGTTATTTTATATTTTGAAATTTCATTTTTAATACTCTTCATAAAGAATTCAAAACTTTATTAGGAATTAATAGATTTAATGGTTCAACATTTTTATTTATTTCTTTATTTTCTTTCGTTTTATTTAATAATTTTTTAGGATTATTCCCCTATATTTTTACCAGAACTAGTCATTTAACTTTATCACTTTCACTATCTTTACCCTTATGAATTAGTTTTATATTATATGGATGAATTAATAATTACAATCATATATTTGCCCATATAATTCCCCAAGGAACTCCTAATATTTTAATACCTTTTATAGTATTAATTGAAACAATTAGAAATATTATTCGACCTGGTACTTTAGCTGTTCGTTTAATGGCTAATATAATTGCAGGTCACTTATTAATAACTTTATTAAGTAGAACTGGACAAAATATAAATTTTTTAATTATTTTACTTTTAATTGTTCAAATTTTATTATTAATTTTAGAATCCGCAGTAGCAGTAATTCAATCTTATGTTATTGCTATTCTTAGAACTTTATATTCTAGTGAAGTAAATTAATATAATGACAACTCATTCTAATCATCCATATCATTTAGTAGACTTTAGTCCATGACCTTTAACTGGAGCTATTGGAACTTTAACATTAGTAACTGGATTAGTTAAATGATTCCATAATTTTAATATAAATTTACTATTATTAGGTTATTTAATTACTATTTTAACAATATATCAATGATGACGAGATATTTGCCGTGAAGGAACTTTTCAAGGTAAACATACTTCTTATGTTTCAAAAGGATTACGATGAGGTATAATTTTATTTATTATTTCAGAAATTTTTTTTTTTATTTCCTTTTTTTGAGCTTTTTTCCATAGAAGTTTAGCCCCTAATATTGAAATTGGAATAATATGACCTCCAACTAATATTATTCCCTTTAATCCCTTTCAAATTCCTTTATTAAATACTATTATTTTAATTTCTTCAGGAGTATCAGTAACTTGAGCTCATCATGCATTAATAAATAATAATCATTCACAAATAACTCAAGGAATTTTTATTACTATTTGTTTAGGTATTTATTTTACTATTCTTCAAGCATATGAATATTTTGAAGCACCTTTTACTATTGCTGATAGAGTTTACGGATCTACATTTTTTATAGCAACTGGATTTCATGGACTTCATGTTATCATTGGAACATTATTTTTATTTGTTTGTTTTATCCGCCATATTAAATTTCATTTTTCAAAAACCCATCATTTTGGATTTGAAGCAGCAGCTTGATATTGACATTTTGTAGATGTAGTATGATTATTTCTTTATATTTCTATTTATTGATGAGGTAATTAACTATTTATATAATATATTTAGTATATTTGACTTCCAATCAAAAAGTTTAATATTTTATTAATATAAATAATTATTTTAATTTTTTCACTATCTATTTTAATTATTTTTATCTCTAATATTATAATATTTTTATCTGTTATCTTATCTAAAAAATCTTTTAAAGACCGAGAAAAATCTTCCCCCTTTGAATGTGGATTTGACCCTAAATCATCAGCTCGAATCCCATTTTCACTACATTTTTTCTTAATTACCATAATTTTTTTAATTTTTGATGTAGAAATTGCTCTTATTTTCCCTATAATTTCCTCATTTAAACTAGTAAATTTTTTTATTTGAACTAAAATAAGATTTTTTTTTTTATTAATTTTACTTATTGGACTTTATCATGAATGAAATCAAAATATATTAAATTGAACTAAATAAATTAATTTAGGATTATAGTTTAAATAAAACATTTGATTTGCATTCAAAAAATATTGATATTTCAATTTATCTTAAATAAGAAGCAAAAAATTGCATTTAATTTCGACTTAAAAGTTTGAGTTTATTACTCCTTATTTATTAATTGAAACCAAAAAGAGGTATATCACTGTTAATGATAAAATTGAATTATATATTCCAATTAAAGAAATATATAATTTAAAATTAAGCTGCTAACTTAATTTTTAGTGGTTAAATTCCATTAATATTTCTTATTTATATAGTTTAAATAAAACATTACATTTTCATTGTAAAAATAAAATTATAATTTTTTATAAATTTTTTTTATTTAAAGATTAATTAATCTCCTTAATATCTTCAATATTACACTCTTTTTATAAGCTATTTAAATAAATTAATAATATAAATATTATTAATAAAATTCAAAAAACAAATCTAAATAAATAAATTTTATAATTATTTATTTGAAAAAAATAATAAAAAATAGAATACTTTTTTAAAATATTATATATTCCTTGTCCTCTATAATATTCATTTCATCCTATATCAATAATTTTTAATAAGTTTTGACCGAAATTTAAAAATAAATAGTTTATTCTGTAAGTTGATAATCTAGGTAAAAATCATATCATACATAAAAAATTTCTTAATCTATAAGTTATTAAAAATTTATTTATTGAATAAACATTTATATTTCTAACTATATAACCTATAATAAATCCTAATAAACTAACATAAATTACTATTATTTTTAAATTAAAAGGCAAATAAATTATATAAGGATAATTAAAGATTATTCATTTTAAAAATCTACCTCTAATTACTTTTATCAATATTAAAATTATTATTCTTTTTAATATTTTATAATCTTCATCATATAAATTATAAATACATATTAAATTATAATCATTAATTATTAAATATATTAATAAACGAATTGTGTAAAATATTGTTAATCCTGTTGAAACATAATATAAAAAAAAAATTAATAAATTTAAATTTCTTATTCTTACTATTTCTAAAATTATATCTTTAGAATAAAATCCTGCTAAAAATGGAATCCCACATAATGCTAAATTTGAAATATTTAAACATAAAGAAGTTATAGGAATAAATACTCTAATCCCCCCTATATAACGAATATCTTGTATATCATTTATTATATGAATAATTACTCCCGCACATATAAATAATAAAGCTTTAAATATTGCATGAGTTAATAAATGAAAAAAAGCTAAATCAGGAAATCCTATTCTTAAAATTCTTATTATCAAACCTAATTGTCTTAAAGTTGATAAAGCAATAATTTTTTTTAAATCAAATTCATAATTTGCTGAAATTCCAGCTATAAATATGGTTAATCCAGATAATAATAATAAAATTTTTATAAAAAATATATCTACTAATAATAAATTAAATCGAATTAATAAATAAACACCTGCAGTAACTAAAGTTGAAGAATGAACTAAAGCAGAAACAGGAGTAGGAGCAGCTATAGCTGCTGGTAATCACGCACTAAAGGGAATTTGAGCTCTTTTTGTTATAGCTGCTATAATAATTATAATCCCAATTAATATTATTCTAAAATCATTTTTTATAATTTCTAAATAAAAAATATAATTTCAACCTCCATAATTTAATATTCAAGAAATTACCATTAAAATTAATACATCCCCAATTCGATTAGTTAATGCAGTTAATATACCTGAATTATAAGATTTAATATTTTGATAATAAATTACTAAACAATAAGAAACTAGCCCTAATCCATCTCATCCTAAAAAAATTCTAATAATATTTGGTCTAATAATTAATAAAATTATAGAAAGAACGAATAATAATACTAAGATAATAAAACGACTTAAATTAAGTTCTGAACTTATATATCTTTTTCTATAATAAATTACGACAGATGAAATTATTCTAACAAATATTATAAATAATAAAGATATTCAATCTAATAAAATAGATATAACAATTATGCAAGAATTAAAAGTAATAATTTCTCATTCTAAAAATAAAACTTTATCATTTATAATAAAATATATTATAAAAATAAAATTAATTAATCTAAAAAAAAATAAAAAAAAAAATCTAATAGAACAAATAAAATTATTTATATTTTTAATAACCTAAAATGATATTTTCATATTTTTGACACCACAAATCAATATTTTTATTAAATTATTTAAGTTGTCATTTAAAATCAAATTATTCTATAATCAATTTTTAATACTATAAAATTTAAAGGTAATCAATGTAATATTAATATTAAATATTCTCGAGAAACTCCAGAATAAAATCTATATATTCCTAAATAATATTTTCCGTGTTGTGTATAAGAATATAAATATAGTCTATATCCAGCTCTAAAAAAAGAAATTAATATTAATATAATTATTGTCAATCAAGATCATCTCACTAATCTATTAATTAAACTAATTTCCCCTATTAAATTTAAAGAAGGAGGAGCAGCTATATTAGATGATATTAATAAAAATCATCATAAAGTTATTGAAGGTATAAAATTTATTAAACCCTTATTAATAAATAATCTTCGTCTATTAAACCGTTCATAATTAATATTAGCTAAACAAAACATTCCTGAAGAACATAATCCATGCCCAATTATTAAAATATACGCTCCAATAAATCCTCAATTATTTATAGTTATAATTCCCGAAATAACAATTCTTATATGAGCAACAGATGAATAAGCAATTAAAGATTTAATATCTACTTGGCAAAAGCAATTTAATCTAATGTAAAACCCTCCAATTAATCTAATAATAACTCAAATAATATTTAATTTTAAACTAATTTCTTGTAAAAAAATCAAAATACGTAATAATCCATAACCTCCTAATTTTAATATAATCCCTGCTAAAATTATAGACCCAGAAACTGGAGCTTCTACATGAGCTTTAGGCAATCATAAATGAACAAAATATATTGGTATTTTAACTAAAAATGCTATTATTATACTAAAATATAATATATATAAATTTATATTAAAAAATTTTAAAAAATAAATTGTTATATATTCTGTTTCATTAAAAATAAAAAAAATTCCTAATAATAAAGGTAATGATACAAATAAAGTATAAAATAATAAATATATTCCTGCTTGAATACGTTCTGGTTGATATCCTCAACCAATAATTAATATTAATGTTGGAATTAAACTTCCTTCAAAAAATAAATAAAATATAAATAAATTTATTACTCTAAAAGTTAAATATAATATAATAAGTAAAAAAATAATATTAACTAAAAAAAAATTAACATAATAATTTTTTTTATAAATATTTTCTCTAGCTATAATTATTAAAATTACAATTCAAATTCTTAATAAAATTAAACCATAAGAAATTATATCATAAGAATACATATATCTAATTCTATTATAACTTATAATTGAAAATGAAGAATTTATAAATATAAATATTATCAATAATAATAATATTTGAACCATTCAAAATATATTTTTTTTAAAACATAAAGGTATTATAAAAATTATTATAAATAAAAATTTTAACATTTATAATAAATTAAATCTTTGAAAATAATCATTACCATGAGTACGAATTATAGAAACTAAAATTGATAAACCTAAAGCCCCCTCACAAACTGAAAATACTAAAAAAACTATTAATATATATATATTATATTCTATAAATCTTAATATTACTAATAAAAAAAAAAAAATTCTTAAAACAATAAATTCTAATCTTAATAAAACAATTAATAAATGTTTATATTTAGATACAAAAATTATATTCCCTGTAAAAAATATTATAATAATAACAAAAATTATATTTATCATTAGCTGTTTTTATAGTTTAAATAAAACATTGGTCTTGTAAACCAAAAATAAGATATTTCTTTAAAAACTTCAAAGAAAAAGAAATATCTTTATCAATAATCTCCAAAATTATTATTTTAATTAAACTATTCTTTGTTATTATAAAAATATTTTTATCTTTAATAATTATTTTACTTTCATTATTTATATATACTTTAAATCATCCTCTTTCCATAGGATTTATAATTTTAATTCAAACTTTACTTATTTGTTTAATTTCAGGTATAATAATTAATACGTATTGATTTTCTTACATTTTATTTTTAACTTTTTTAGGAGGATTATTAGTTTTATTTATTTATGTATCTAGAATTGCTTCTAATGAATTATTTTTTAATAATTTTTTTTTTATTAAAATATTTATATTTTTATTTTTTATTTGTATTTTTATTACAATATTACATTTTTATAATATTAAATGAATAAATATCAATTTTAACTTAGATATAAATAATTTTTTTAATAATTTTGTTTTTTTTAATAATGAAAATAAAATTAATTTATCAAAATTATATAATAATCAAACATTTTTATTAATAATAATATTAATTATTTATTTATTTATTACATTAATTGCAGTAGTTAAAATTACTAATATTTTTTATGGACCTTTACGATCCTCTTTTTAATTTGTATACTAATGATAAAAAAATTTTTTCCTATTCGTAATACTCATCCTATTTTTAAAATTATTAATAATTCATTAATTGATTTACCTTCACCATCAAATATCTCAACTTGATGAAATTTTGGGTCATTATTAGGATTATGTTTAATTATTCAAATTTTAACAGGTTTATTTTTAACTATATATTATACTGCTAATATTGAAATAGCATTTGATAGAGTAAATTATATTTGTCGTAATATTAATTATGGTTGATTAATTCGAACTATTCATGCCAATGGAGCTTCTTTTTTTTTTATTTGTATTTATTTACATATTGGTCGAGGAATTTATTATGAATCTTTTAATTTAAAATATACTTGAATAATTGGAGTAATTATTTTATTTTTATTAATGGCCACTGCTTTTATAGGATATGTTTTACCTTGGGGTCAAATATCTTTTTGAGGTGCTACTGTAATTACTAACTTATTATCAGCTATTCCTTATTTAGGAAACATATTAGTTAATTGAATTTGAGGGGGATTTGCTGTTGATAACGCCACTTTAACTCGATTTTACACATTTCATTTTTTACTTCCTTTTATTATTTTAATAATAACTATAATTCATTTACTATTCCTTCATCAAACTGGATCTAATAATCCACTAGGTATTAATAGAAATTTAGATAAAATTCCTTTCCATCCATTTTTTTCCTTTAAGGATTTAATTGGATTTATTATTTTATTATTTTTTCTTATTATATTAACTTTAACTAATCCTTATTTATTAAGAGACCCAGATAATTTTATCCCAGCTAATCCTATAATTACCCCTGAACATATTCAACCTGAATGATATTTTTTATTTGCTTATGCCATTCTTCGTTCTATTCCTAATAAATTAGGAGGGGTAATTGCATTAGTAATATCAATTTTAATTTTAATTATTCTTCCTTTTACTTTTAATAAAAAAATTCAAGGAATTCAATTTTATCCTATTAATCAAATTCTATTTTGAATTATAATTTCTACTATTATTTTATTAACTTGAATTGGTGCTCGGCCTGTAGAAGCTCCTTATATTATAACAGGTCAAATCTTAACTGTAATTTATTTCTCTTATTATATTATAAATCCATTAATAAATAAATTATGAGATAATTTAATTTTTAATTAATTTTATTTATTTTAATTAATGAGCTTGATATAAGCATTTGTTTTGAAAACTTAAGAAAGAATAATTATTCTATTAATTTATACTAAATAAAATTCAAATTAAATTAACATAATTTTAAACCCAATAAATAACATTATAAAATTTAAAGAAATAGGTAAATATCTTTTTCAAGCTAAATATATTAACTTATCATATCGATAACGAGGTAAAGTACCTCGAACTCAAATAAATATAAATGAAATAAAAACTAATTTTAAATAAAAAAAAATTCTTAAATTAAACCCCCCCATATAAAATAAAACAAATAATATACTTATAAATAAAATTCTTGAATACTCAGCTAAAAAAATTAATGCAAACCCCCCTCTTCTATATTCAATATTAAATCCTGAAACTAATTCTCTTTCTCCTTCAGCAAAATCAAAAGGAGTACGATTAGTTTCTGCTAATCTAGAAGATAATCAACATAAACTTAAAGGTATTATTAAAAAAATAAATCAAATTAATTCTTGATAATCTAAAAATTTTTTTATATCAAAACTTATAATTATAATAATTCTAGATATTATAATTAAAGCTAATCTAACTTCATAAGAAATAGTTTGAGCTACTGCTCGTAACCCCCCTAATAATGCATAATTAGAATTTGAAGATCATCCAGCAATTATTACTGTGTAAACCCCTATTCTAGTACAACACAAAAAAAATAAAATTCCTAAATTAAATCTAATAAAATTAAAATAATATGGAATTAATGTTCAAATAATTAAAGATAAAACAAATCTTACTACTGGAGAAAAATAATAAATTATATAATTAGAATACTTTGGATAAATTTGTTCTTTAGTAAATAATTTAATAGCATCAGAAAAAGGTTGTAAAATTCCTATAATACCTAATTTATTAGGACCTTTTCGAATTTGGATGTATCCTAAAACTTTCCGCTCTAATAACGTTAAAAAAGCAACACCAATTAATACCCCTACAATTATAATAACAATACCTAAAATAATTAATAATAAATCTATATTTATCATTTACTATTTATATAATATAAAATTATATATTAATGAACTCTAAAATCATTACATTTTTCTGCCAAAATAGCTTTATATATATATATATATATATATAAAGCATATAAATCATTTTTTAATATTTATAATATTATTTTTAATATTCTTTTTATTTAAAATTATTTTAAATATTTGATCCTTTCGTACTAAAATATTTCATTTTTCTAAAGATAGAAACCAACCTGGCTCACACCGGTTTGAACTCAGATCATGTAAGATTTTAATGATCGAACAGATCAAAATTTTAAACTTTTGCATTTAAATTTTATCTTAATCCAACATCGAGGTCGCAAACTTTTTTTTTTATTTGAACTAAAAAAAAAATTACGCTGTTATCCCTAAGGTAATTTATTCTTTTAATCAAAAATTTTGGATCAATTATTCATTTATTATTGTTTTTTTTTTCAAAAAAAGTTAAATTAATTTTTTTATCACCCCAACAAAATTTAATTTATAATTTTAATTAAACATTCATAAATAAAATTAAATTATAAATTAAATTAAACTCTATAGGGTCTTCTCGTCTTTTAAAATTATTTTAACTTTTTAATTAAAAAATTAAATTCTATATAATACATAAGAAACAGTTTATATCTCATCCAATCATTCATACAAGTCACCAATTAAGAGACTAATGATTATGCTACCTTTGTACAGTCAATATACTGCAGCCCTTTAATAAAAATCAGTGGGCAGATTAGACTTTAAATTATTATCAAAAAGACATGTTTTTGATAAACAAGTGAATATACATATATAATTGCCGAATTCTTTTTATATAATTAAAATTAATTATTATTAATTTTTATTATAATATAATATACTAATTTTATCATTATAACAATTATTTTTTTATTATAATTTTTTTTTCATATAAAATTAAATTAATTTAAATTTTATTTTTTATAAAATTATTTATAAAAAATTATAATTTATAAACAATATAAATTTTAAAAATTTTATTATTTTCATTAATTAATTATAAAAATTTAATTTAAAGCTTATCCCTTAAATTATAAAAATTTTTTTTTAATAAATTAAAAATTTAATTTATTAAAAAAAAAACATAAAATTAAATTTTTTTCTAAAAAAACTAGATATATTTAAAAACGATTAACATTTCATTTCCAATTAAATATTTAAAATATTTTTGACACAATAACTTTTATATTTAATTATCTCTTTTAAATTCGAGAAATTTTACCCCCAAAAAAATTTCTTAACAAACTCTGATACACAAGATACATAAATTTAATATTACTTTTTAACAAATTATTTTTCAATTTTATTTCAAAATTCTTTCACAATACTAATTTACTATAAATATATATAATTTTTTCTATTTAAATACTTAAACCCCCCCAAATTTAACTATTTAAAAATTATTTTATTATTATATTATTTTATTAATTTACCCCTCTCAAATTAATTGTTAATTACAATATCTTTTCAATGTAAATGAAATGCTTATCAAGCTCTAATTTGTTCTTTCTAGAAACACTTTCCAGTACCTCTACTTTGTTACGACTTATTTCAATTTATTAATGAAAGTGACGGGCAATATGTACATATTTTAATTTTTAATCATTTTAATAATTTTAATAAAATTACATTTAAATCCACCTTCAATTAATTATTCCAAATTAATATTCATTTAAATAATTTTATTGTAATCCATCATATTCTTAATTATAATCTACATCTTGATCTGATTTAATTTTTTATAAAAATTTTTAAATATTATAATTTATTAAAAAATATTTTTTTAACAACGATATATAAAATAATAAATTAAGTAAATTCATTCGTGGAATATCAATTATTAGACAGATTCCTCTAAATGAACTAAAATACCGCCATATTATTTAAGTTTCAATATAATATATATCTACTATTTTAGTATTATTAATTTAATTTTATTATAATAGGGTATCTAATCCTAGTTTATTTTTAATTTTATTGAATCATAATTTAAATTTAAATTTTAATTAAATTAAAATTTCACCTAATAATTTAAAATTTTATTTAATAAATATTTATTAATCAATTACTAAAAAAATTTAAATTAATTTTTGTATAACCGCAACTGCTGGCACAAAATTTGTTATTAATTATTTAAATATTACTAAATCTTAATTTCTTAAATTTTTAATATTAATTACTACACAATAATTTAATTATTATTAAAATAATTAAAAATCATCACTAAAATTTATATGTAAAATAAATTTAAAATAAATTTCTTAAACTATAAAAAATTTCTTTATATAAATAATATTTTACATAGATTTTTTTTTTTTTTTTTTAATATTAATATTAATATATTTAAATATTTAAATATTTAATATTAATTATTTAAATATTTATTAAATTATATATATATATATATATATATATTCATTTATTTTTATATACAAATGCATTTTTTATTAAAATTATATAAAAATTTATTAAATAAATTATTTATATTTTTAATAAAATTTTAATTATTATTTATTCTATACCATTTTTCATATTTTTATATATAAAAAAAAAA